ATTCTAGTACTTCGAAGTTATTCAAAAAAAATTCCATTTCTAGTTAGTAACTTTTATTAATTTCTTAATATAGAATATAGATTTTTTTTCTTTTCTTCTTATTTATTCTTTTGTATTTGGTTCCAATTGAAAAGAAAATGAGTAGAGTTCTAAAGTGAAGTTGATCCAAAATGAAAAGGAGGTTCATGGCTAAGAGTAAAGATATCAGAATTCTAGTGATTTTGGAATGTACCTGTTGTGTTCGAAAGGGTGTCAATAAAAAATCACCGGGCATTTCTAGATATATTACTCAAAAGAATCGACACAATACACCCAATCGATTAGAATTGAGAAAATTTTGTCGCTATTGTAAAAAGTATACGATTCATGGGGAAATAAAAAAATAGATGGAACAGAATGCGTGTGTGATTTTTCCAAGGAGTGGGACTTAACATATATAAGAAAAAAATCCTCTTTTGGTCGGATCTTAAATGAATAAGAAAAAAATAGAATTTTATTTTCTAGATTCTTTTATACATAAGGAATAAACAAACAAGGGATAAATAAACCATGGATAAATCCAAACAACTTTTTCGTAAATCCAAGCGATCTTTTCGTAGGCGTTTACCCCCAATTGGATCGGGGGATCAAATTGATTATAGAAACATGAGTTTAATTAGTCGATTTATTAGTGAACAAGGAAAAATATTATCTAGACGGGTGAATAGGTTGACCTTGAAACAACAACGATTAATTACTATTGCTATAAAACAAGCTCGTATTTTATCTTCGTTACCTTTTCGTAATAACGAGAAACAATTTGATAGAGCGGAGTCGATCCCTAGAACTACTAGTCATAGAACCAAAAATAAATAGATATATTCCTCAAAACTCAAATTGGAACTTAAGCTCAGATTCATGTTTTGCTCAAAAACCCTAGAATCCATATTTGATTCTTGTTTTATAAAAAAGGAAAAATGGGGAAAAATCTTTTTTCTTGAAAGAGAAAGATGTTCGTTTATTCCTACTATTCAAATCAAATTTTCATTTTTTTTTTTTTCTTCTATCTTCCCGGAGTTCATTCTCCGGGAAATTCTGTTTCAATCATTCTTTTTTCTTGTATACTTGTATAATATATTCTATTAAGATTCTTTTATTCCTTTATTTGATTTGTATTTTCTTTTTGATTGATTATTTTATTGGAAATCATATCAAAACAATTCTTATTTGATAAGGCTATTTGCGCAAGTATTTTACGATTCAGAAGCAATTGTCTCTTGTACAGATTTTTTATAAATTTGCTATAACTATAGAATACCCTATCCTCACGAGTTACTGCATTTATACGAGTGATCCACAAACGACGAAAATCTCTCTTTTTCCTGCTCCTATCTCGATGAGAGGAAACCAAAGCTCTTATTCTTTGTTGAGTAGTCGTTCGAGTCAGTCTTGAATGAGCCCCTATAAAGGTGGATGCAAATAAACAAATTTTTTTTCGACGTCTCCGAGCTGTATATCCTCGTTTAACTCTAGTCATTGAATCAAATGAAACTTTCTTGAATAACTAATTTATTTCTCTCAGTCATCCTTTTCCTCCGGTCGATTAATAACAAAACGGATTCTTCCGATATATAAAATATAAATTCCAATGGCTTTTGCTACTATGACCTTCCCGACCACGATTTTTTCTTTCTTCCAGGCATCTCGCCTGGAAAGAAAATGCTACTAAATAAAAAAGAAAAGAATAGCGGGTTTCCTCGTTTCTATGGCAACTTATGAAACGGTGAGGTTCTCTCTATACACCGGAGCCTCTTCTTTCATTTCATCAAATTTTCTTGTGAACTTGTATAGTTCACACTCTTTGGCTCTACCCATTTATTTTTCAAATAAAATTCTTTTTATAATTCTAATTAGAAAGTAATAAATAGTCCTTTTCACAAAAAAGCTATCCATAAAGTGACGGCATTTAATTCTGAAAGTTGGCTGGGTAGCTTACCCTATTAGTCCGTTTTTTCAAGAATAGGAGCATAACCCTTTTGCTTCTTATAAAACTATTTCCTCCGCTTAATGGATAACTATTTGCTACCAATGGAGAATTGCTTCTCATCTCAAAATTTCAAACGGAGTGATTGGATTTTCACCAATAGAAACCATAAATTCCATAACATAAGAAACCTAATCATAATAGGTAGATGATAGATATTCCTTTTTAGATATTAGAAAAGAGTCAATTAAATGTCCGTCTTCCACTCTATCTATCCTAGTGGTCGTAAAGAATTTTTGCATTTCTTCAAACTCATTATCTGAATTGAACGAGTCGCACATACACCCTAGTACATGTTCCTCGACGCTGAGGACATCCTCGAAGAGCGGGAGATTTCGTGACATTTCTTATTGGCTGTCTTGCGTTTCTAATAAGTTGTTTAATGGTTGGCATGTAGTGTCTATAGAATCTCATTCTAGATAGAATAGAGCGGGTTGGTTTAGATCGATCTTAACCTGATGGTTGATGATTATGAATGATTTCTATTCAATATAAAATCATGGAAAATTCAAATTTTGAAATGGAATTCTATATTTATACGAAATCCCCGGTATTTTCATTTTCAACCGCTACAAGATCAACGATGCCATGAGTTTGGGCTTCTGTTGCTGACATAAAAACATCCCTTTCCATATCTTCGGATATAACCCATAAAGGGTTGCCCGTTCTTTGTACATAAACTTTTGTGAGGGTTTCGCGAAGTTTCAATAGTTCTTCTGCTTCCAGGATAAATTCCCCTGCCTGTGCCTCATAAAAAGAACTAGCAGGTTGGTGAATCATAACCCTGATGATATTCATCATGAACGGTTCTTCTATCTTGCACGATTGGGTTAAAGTAAGGAGGAGAAATATCAAAAAAATAGAATTAAACAACCGTACGGGCATCTTTTGTACATTGCATACGGCTCTGCAATGGAATTTTTTTTGGTCAAATTTTTTCTATCGAAAAGAAGAAATAGAACCCATCCGATCCAAATCGTTAAATGATCCATTTACCATCCTTCCTTTCGTAGTAGGAAAAAAATACTATGATGGTTCTGTTGCTTTATCTATTTATCTCGTTAGCAATCCCAAAGTTTCTTTTTGATACGATCCAAGAAGGAGAAAATTCTTTTTTCCTCTTTCTCTCATAACATAAAGATAAGAAAGAGACTTCTGGTGTGGAAGAAAAAGGGTTTGTGACGCTTAAATTTACTCTTTACACATAAGATCAAATTGGGAATAACCCTTCTTTCATACTACTTTCTCGATACAAAATTTCGTGTTATAAAAAAAACAATAAAGGTTTGTTCATATCGAACTCGAAGTGCCATGCTATTATTACTTCTTCTTTTTCTTTATTTAATTCATATTCGATACAGCGAAGGCATAGTCTTTTTTTTCTCATCTTAAATAAAAACTCATTGGCGCCAAGCGTGAGGGAATGCTAGACGTTTGGTAATTTCTCCTCCGACCAGAATGAAAGATCCCATTGAAGCGGCTAATCCCATGCATATTGTATGTACATCCGGTGACACAAATTGCATAGTATCATAAATGGCTATTCCTGGTATTACCCATCCGCCTGGAGAGTTTATAAACAAATAAAGATCCCTAGTATCATCTTCTATGCTGAGATATACCATGAGACCAACAAGTTGATTCGAAATCTCACTATCAACCTCTTGGCCTAAAAAAAGTAATCTTTCTCGATGAAGTCGGTTGATTAGGGCAAAATTGTATCCCTTAGGAACCGTACGTGCACCTTTGGATGCATACGGTTTGAAAGAATTGTGAAAAAAATCAATGTGTTGATTCCAGTCCTATTTCTTTTTTTTTTTTTACAGGATTCTCTAATGTAGAAAATAAAAAAGAATTTTTTGAACTTATTTAACTAACTTCTCATTGATGTATTGTTTCATCGAAATTCAAATAACGATGTAATTTTCTTGTTCCTGAATGGGCCTCTCAATTCTTTTAGGTTCTTGTTCTACTCCGGGGAAAGATTTGCCCGAATTCCATTTGTGCATATAGGGCAAATGGTTTCAGTACCACTTCTTTGTTTTTCATTCATTTCATACCTTTCCCTAAACTATGAAAAGCTTATGATACAAGTGGTAATCGTGTAAAAAAATAAAATATATTTCATAGAATATAGAATAGATTCTATTTTATCAAGTTATATTCTATTTCATTACTAATTAATTTCAAAATTTATTAATTTGATTTAGATTTTTTTTTTTTTCTAGTGAATCTTTCTATTACTACATTTACACTTCTATTCTATTACTTTACTCTTACCATTCCAAAATTGGTATTTTCTGAACGGAGCCTGGATACTTTCTTTTATCAGTCCAAGTAAACCATCAATTATTCTAATTGATAATATTGATTGCCAATAGGAATCATTGTGCTTCACGCTCCGAATTATTGATGGTTCAATTATGAAGATATTGAAGAATATCTATTGGATTGGGCGAAACATAGAATACTCGATCGGGGTAAATAACGGGGAAATACCGTATGACCAATATGTCGGACAAGTCGCACTATACGTCAACCCAAACTGCATCTTCCTCTCCAGGACTCCGAAAAGGTACTTTTGGAACACCAATTGGCATGAAAAGAAAGAAAAAAAATGAAGTACTATACTTTACTTTAATATGGAAACGTAACAATGGCTTTATTGTCTTCTTCATTTTTTTTTTCTTTCTTTTCTATAATATTTTTTGATTCTATATTCTTTTTTTCTATCTTCTAGTCTTATATTATCTATATTATAGAAAAGAATATAAAATAGAACGAAATCTTATTCATTCTTCTATTCTAATAGAATATTCTTATTCTATAGATAATAGATAGAATTAGAGTATATCTAAGTCTATAGATATAGACTGGAAGGTTCATAGAGGAAGACAGAATTAATTCATAAAAATTGGAACGAATGGGATCGATCCCATTCGTTCCAATTTTTATGAATGAGAAACAAGTATCTATACATTCTTTTCCACAAAACCCTCCCATTGCGTATTGGTACTTATCGGGTATAGAATAAGATCTGTTTCTCTTTTTTCTTCTAAATAAAAGAAAGGAATACAAATAAATATTAATCCTTTCCTATACAAAATATACCGAACAGGTGAAGTACACGGTCTAGTCTTTTCCAATGTGATAAAGTTACATAATGTCTATTTCTTTTTCAGAAAGGGGTATTTACATGGGTTTGCCTTGGTATCGTGTTCATACTGTTGTATTGAATGATCCCGGTCGATTGCTTTCTGTCCATATAATGCATACAGCTCTAGTTTCTGGTTGGGCCGGTTCAATGGCTCTATATGAATTAGCGGTTTTTGATCCCTCTGACCCTGTTCTTGATCCAATGTGGAGACAAGGCATGTTCGTTATACCCTTCATGACTCGTTTAGGAATAACCAATTCATGGGGGGGTTGGAGTATTTCAGGAGGAACTATAACGAATCCGGGCATTTGGAGTTATGAAGGCGTGGCAGGGGCACATATTTTGTTTTCTGGCTTGTGCTTCTTGGCAGCTATCTGGCATTGGGTTTATTGGGACCTAGAAATATTCTCTGATGAACGTACGGGAAAACCCTCTTTGGATTTGCCCAAGATCTTTGGAATTCATTTATTTCTCTCAGGAGTGGCTTGCTTTGGCTTTGGCGCATTTCATGTAACAGGCTTATATGGTCCTGGAATATGGGTGTCTGATCCTTATGGACTAACTGGAAAAGTACAATCTGTAAATCCAGCGTGGGGTGCGGAAGGTTTTGATCCTTTTGTTCCGGGGGGAATAGCTTCTCATCATATTGCAGCAGGTACATTGGGTATATTAGCGGGTCTATTCCATCTTAGTGTCCGTCCGCCTCAACGTCTATACAAAGGATTGCGCATGGGTAATATTGAAACTGTGCTTTCCAGTAGTATTGCTGCTGTTTTTTTTGCAGCTTTCATTGTTGCTGGGACTATGTGGTATGGTTCAGCAACTACCCCAATCGAATTATTTGGACCCACTCGTTATCAGTGGGATCAGGGGTACTTCCAGCAAGAAATATATAGAAGAGTTGGGACCGGACTAGCCGAAAATCTGAGCTTATCGGAAGCTTGGTCTAAAATTCCCGAAAAATTAGCTTTTTACGATTACATTGGTAATAATCCGGCAAAAGGGGGATTGTTCAGAGCAGGCTCAATGGATAACGGGGATGGAATAGCTGTTGGGTGGTTAGGGCACCCCGTATTTAGAGATAAAGAAGGGCGCGAACTCTTTGTACGTCGTATGCCTACCTTTTTTGAAACATTTCCGGTAGTTTTAGTAGATGGAGACGGAATTGTGAGGGCCGATGTTCCTTTTCGAAGGGCAGAATCCAAGTATAGTGTTGAACAAGTAGGGGTAACTGTTGAATTCTATGGTGGCGAACTCAATGGAGTCATTTATAGTGATCCTGCTACTGTGAAAAAATATGCTAGACGTGCCCAATTAGGTGAAATTTTTGAATTAGACCGGGCTACTTTGAAATCCGATGGTGTTTTTCGTAGCAGTCCAAGGGGTTGGTTCACTTTTGGGCATGCTACGTTTGCTTTGCTCTTCTTTTTCGGACACATTTGGCATGGCGCCAGAACCTTGTTCAGAGATGTTTTTGCCGGTATTGATCCAGATTTGGATGCTCAAGTAGAATTTGGAGCATTCCAAAAACTTGGAGATCCAACTACAAAGAGACAAGCAGTCTGATACAAAATTCCTTTGCCTCTATTTTTTTTTCTTATTTTCTTTTAGTATTTAGAGTATTTCAATTTCTATTTAGATAGAGTATTTAGTCTTTCTATTTCTAATTTAGATTTTCAATATTCATTGAATCTATTATGTATTTCATATTCAATATTTACTAATATCTTCTATTAGAAGAATATAGAAAAATTAGAAATAGAATATAATTGATTGAATAGTCCTAGTAAATTGTAAATTTCAATTTATTTAGTAAATGATTCAAAATGAATAGGTGTGGAAGCTATAATTGTAAACCACGATCGAATCTATGGAAGCATTGGTTTATACATTCCTCTTAGTTTCGACTTTAGGGATAATCTTTTTCGCTATCTTTTTTCGAGAACCACCTAAAGTTCCAACTAAAAAATGAAATTATTTTTCATTCTTTCCATTGAAGTAATGAGCCCCCCAATATTCATATGAGAGGCTCGTTACTTCAATTAGTCCCCGTGTTCTTCGAAGGGATCTCTTAATTTTTGAGAGGGTTGCCCAAAAGCGGTATATAAGGCGTACCCAGTAAAACTTACAAGTAAACCGGATATGGAGATGGCGACTAAGGTTGCTGTTTCCATTTTTTCGAAAATTTCAAGATCACAATGGATTACGATAATGTTGTTTATTTACAACTACAATGGAATGCTATACAAAGTCAACAGATTACAACCCATGATGAAAGAGGATTTATGGCTACAAAAACTGCTGAGAGTAGTTCTAGATCTGGTCCAAGACGAACTGGCGTAGGGAGTTTATTGAAACCATTGAATTCGGAATATGGAAAAGTAGCTCCAGGGTGGGGGACTACACCACTTATGGGAGTCGCAATGGCTTTATTTGCAATATTTCTATCTATTATTTTAGAAATTTATAATTCATCAGTTTTACTGGACGGAATTTCAATGAATTAGTTCCTAGAAACTAGGACTTCCTAGCTTTCTTAATGCTTAAAATACTTAAACTTCATTAAGATTACTTAAGACTTGGATTTATAGACCATTCTATTCTGGTAGTTCGATCGTGAAATTTATTTTTTTTGATATTTCATTTCCGGAATATGAGCGTGTGACTTGTTATAATTGATCCTATTGATAATACAGAGAATGGACCTGTCATCTCTATCAAGATGATTCTACCTCGTCAGATATTTCTTTTAGTCTCTGGAGCACGGACTATATAGAATAGATCAAGAAAAGAAATATTGAAACTATGATTCATACCTATTATTCAGACCTCGCAACCGGACTAAAAAAAATGGAAAGAGGTCTTTTCTAAATCAAACAAATTTTTCCTTCATACTTCTTTTGATCGAAAGAAAAATCTTTCTTTAGATTTTGTAGTGATGATCAAATGGTTTTTACTCGGAAAACCTTTGAGTTTAGCTTTGGCTTTTTGAAATCATCGTGGTTCTAGTATGAATCTGAGGTTTCAATTGATTCATAGGGTCTCAACAAGAGAATTCCTATCAAAAAAGTAAAAAAAAAAAAATAGGGAAGAGAAGATTCAAGAGGCCTGTCACAATTAACATAAAGAAAAATGGATGAGCCAACTTGAGATTTTATTTCTTGGCATTATCATCACAAAGAAGAGATTCCGGATTTTTCTTACTTTGCTTCGTATCTTTGGGTCAAATCGAATCAGGAGGCTAAGCTCCAAGAAGTTGAAAACTCTCTATTCCATATCTGTTGAAACCAGTATTTGTGTGTTTTGCCTTGAGCCGTACGAGATGAAATTCTCATATACGGTTCTCAGAGGGGGAATCTTTTTTGGGTTACCTATCTCAATAAAGTATATGATTGGTTCGAGGAACGTCTCGAGATTCAAGCAATTGCAGATGATATAACTAGTAAATATGTTCCTCCTCATGTCAACATATTTTATTGTCTGGGGGGGATTACGCTTACTTGTTTTTTAGTACAAGTAGCTACGGGTTTTGCTATGACCTTTTACTATCGTCCAACTGTTACAGAGGCTTTTTCCTCTGTTCAATACATAATGACTGAGGCCAACTTTGGTTGGTTAATTCGATCAGTTCATCGATGGTCAGCAAGTATGATGGTTCTAATGATGATCTTGCACGTATTTCGTGTATATCTTACGGGTGGGTTTAAAAAACCCCGCGAATTAACTTGGGTTACAGGGGTGGTTCTGGCTGTATTGACCGCATCTTTTGGCGTAACTGGTTATTCCTTACCTCGGGACCAAATTGGATATTGGGCAGTCAAAATTGTAACAGGCGTGCCTGAGGCTATTCCTATAATAGGATCACCTTTGGTAGAATTATTACGTGGAAGTGCTAGTGTGGGCCAATCCACTTTGACTCGTTTTTATAGTTTACATACTTTTGTATTGCCTCTTCTTACTGCCGTATTTATGTTAATGCACTTTCTAATGATACGTAAGCAAGGTATTTCGGGTCCTTTATAGAGAAGACAGATCATAGATATTTGTAATTTCTCATATCGGGGAGGAACAAGAGTCTTTCATTGCTACAAATATGGATTATTGAAAAATAAGGCATGTTATTTGGATATTTTTCTTCAACTATGAAGTATTTTATTTTTTATTTGATACGAATAGTTCAAGTATATTTTCCTAAAAGAGAATGGATTATGGGAGTGTGTGACTTGAACTATTGATTGGTCCATGCAGATATATTCTTTTATCTGCCACGTTAGAATTCACAACCCAATGTGTCTCCGCATCCAACCATCACGTAAGTCCCCTTATGTAGCATAGGATAGGCCAATTCGCTTGAAGAGAATCTTTTCTATGATCATACTCGAATCATGTGATGCATGAAAAGGCTCCGTAAGATCCCTAGAATAAGTGATGTGGCATGATCCATGATCCAATGTTCTATCTATTTTGTTTGATTTTTCTTTTTTTTTTATTTATTAGATATTAGAATTTAAGAATTTTGAATTCTACTAATTAAGTATTTCATATTAATTTGATAGCAATCTTAGTAGGTTTCTTATAGTATGTAGATGCATTCATTTCCTCTGCATCGACCCTGATCTATGATACTATCGGAGTGAAATAAGGGATCTAAGGAAGAACAGAGGCTAGACTTTATTAGTAACAAGTAAAAACTTTGTATTTTTGTATGTAAGAAAATCTAGATGTTGTGGGGATAAATACCAACCAAAAGATATGAGACAATCCAAAAAGCACTTGATCCTTATCAAATTTGTAAGCCTACTTGGATATTGAGCATTTCTTTGCCAGAAGTTCATTCATTTCAATGAATCGAATCGTTACAACTCAGGGAATTGAAATTTTGTAAATATTTTATTACATAGAGTCATTATATATGTAGATATACATGAAATATAGATTTCCTATGGATCTGTGATTCTTTGTGATTCTTGCTCGAGCCGGATGATAAAAAATTATCATGTCCGGTTCCTTTGGGGGATGGATCCACAAAAATTCACCTATCCAAATAACAAAGAAACCTGATTTGAATGATCCTGTATTAAGAGCTAAATTAGCTAAAGGGATGGGGCATAATTATTATGGAGAACCCGCATGGCCCAATGATCTTTTATATATTTTTCCAGTGGTAATTCTAGGCACTATTGCATGTAATGTGGGCTTAGCAGTTCTAGAGCCATCAATGATTGGTGAACCGGCGGATCCTTTTGCAACTCCGTTGGAAATATTACCCGAATGGTACTTCTTTCCCGTATTTCAAATACTTCGCACAGTACCCAATAAGTTATTGGGTGTTCTTTTAATGGTTTCAGTACCAATAGGATTATTGATAGTACCTTTTTTGGAGAATGTCAATAAATTTCAAAATCCATTTCGTCGTCCAGTGGCTACAACAGTCTTTTTGATCGGCACCGTAGTAGCTCTTTGGTTAGGTATTGGAGCGACTTTACCTATTGAGAAATCCTTAACTTTAGGTCTTTTTTAAATTGATTCAACCGTGAAATACCACGACATAAGTATCTAAGGAAGATCCCCCTCTGGATCTTCCCTAGATACATCAATCTTATTATGATCTATTCTCCAAATATATGGATCGTGTCAGAGATTAAAGACTCATTCTCTTCTTTTTTCTTTCTAAAAAATGAAAAAATTCCAAAGGATTTAAAAAGGATTTAAAATGAAAACTTTTTCTTAGGTAAATTTCTTACAAAATGCTTCTGTAGAGTGCCCAATATCTTTTTTACATCTTCTATGTGAAAATCTTTTATTTTCATAAGATCTTCTTGACTATGACTCAAAAGGTCCAATAATGTATGTATATTGGACCTTTTGAGACAATTATAAGTCTTGGAAGACAATTCTGATTGGTCAATAAAAATACATGTTAATGGAATTCCTTTTTTTTTATTGAGATTAGTGAATCTGTCTTGAAAGGAAAAAAGGGGTAGATTCCATCTGTTTTCATTTTCCTCTAAATTCATATCCTCTTCCTCTGCATGTAGAAAAGGAATCAATAAATCAATTAAATTACGAGAAGCTTCATAAAGTGCTTCTTTAGGAGTTAGACTTCCATTCGTCCATATTTCTATAAAAAGTATCTCTTGTTTTTCATTCCCATTACCGTAAGAATGAATACTATGATTCACATTTCGAACAGGCATGGATACAATATCTATAGGATAACTTCCATCGTGAGAGTTTTTTGTGGATTTCAAACGATATCCGCGATCTCTCTTTATTTGTAATTCAATAAACAAATCAATTGGTTCTGTCAGGTTAGCTATATGCTGTGTCGTGTCAACTATTTCGACAGAAGGTGGTGAAATGATATCTTGAGCGGTTATGTATTTGGGACCTCTTACGCAAATGGATGCGGCCCTAACTCCATAGAGATTACTTCTCAATACAATTTCTTTCAAATTTATTAAAATCTCATGTACGGATTCTTCAATACCTGCTATCGTAGAATATTCATGCAGCACGTTTTCAGATGTTGCACATGTAATACATGTTCCTTCTATTTCTCCAAGTAAAGCCCTTCGCATGGCGATACCTATGGTATCGGCTTGACCTTTCATAAGCGGGGACAGAATGAAACGACCATAATAAAGACGCTTACTTTCTACTCTTGATTCAACACATTTCCACTGTAGTGTTCGAGTGGATCTTGCTACTTCTTCTCGAACCATATTATTATTTTCTTTATGATTATTTGATCAGATCATTGAATCATTTCTTTCTCTTGAAATCTTATTTCTACACACGTCTTTTTTTCGGGGGGCGACATCCATTATGTGGCATGGGTGTTACATCACGTACGAAACTTAATAGCATACCACTTCTACGAATGGCTCGTAATGCCGCATCTCTTCCGAGACCTGGACCCTTTATCACAACCTCTGCTCGTTGCATACCCTGATCAATTACTGTACGAATTGCATTTAATGCAGTTGCTTGAGCAGCATAGGGTGTTCCTTTTCTTGTGCCTCTGAATCCAGAAGTACCTGCAGAAGCCCAAGAAACTACCCGACCTCGTACGTCTGTAACAGTAACAATAGTATTGTTGAAACTCGCTTGAACATGAATAACTCCTTTTGGTATTCTACGTTCATTCTTATGTGAACCAATACGTGCATTTTTACGTAAACCAATTTTTGCTATAGGTTTTGTCATATTTTATTATATCATATTCATAAGAATAAAAAGAAGAATCAGAAATCTACAGAAAGATACGGGGATATCGTTTTCATATGAAAATGAATCCTTTCTTCTTTCTTTTTACATGTACATGGGTTTTTTTTAAGTTCTTTATTTAGAACTTGAGAAAAATTACCCCTGTCTCTGTTTATGTCTCGGATTGGAACAAATTACTATAATTCGTCCTCGCCTACGAATCAGGCGACATTTTTCACAAATTTTACGAACAGAGGCCCTTATTTTCATATTTATAATTCCTTACTTTCATTCTGAATCTATAGCTATTTTTTTTTGAAACAAAAAAAGTTTTTTCATTTTTGAACTTCAAATTATATCCCCTACGAAGGGGGATGTTTAAAAGAAGGATCTAATCGTTCGAATCTTTTTTGCGAAGTCTATAAATTATGCGTCCCCTGGTTGAATCATAACGACTCATTTCAATTTTAACTCTATCTCCGGGTAATATACGTATAAAACTGCGCCGGATTCTTCCGGAAATATAACCTAGAATTAGATCTTGATTATCTAACCGAACTCGGAACATACCGTTGGGAAGTGATTCAGTAATTAAACCCTCATGAATCAATTTTTGTTCTTTCATTCCAGGGAACCTCCCTTTAAGTATTAACTAATAGAGGAAGAGTTCTATAATTCACTTCTCCTCTCTATTTTACAAATAGTAAGTTGTAAGTTTGAGAGAAAATTAGGGTACCCCAAGAGAATTACCATATATAACACAAAATTTCTCCTCCAATTTTTTCTAGTCGAGCTTCTCGATCTGTCATTATACCTTGAGAAGTAGAAATAATTACAATCCCCATTCCGCCTAAAATCTTAGGAATTCGTTGATAGTTGGAATAGATTCGTAGACCGGGTCGGCTGATACGCTTTAAAATTCTTTTCTTTCCTTTCCCAGTCTTTCTATGTCGTAAGGTTGAAACCAAGAAATTTTTTTGACTTTCTTTATGTTTTCGAACATTTTCAATAAAACCTTCTCGTAAAAGTATTTTCACAATGTTTTTAGTGATATTAGTAGATACTATTTTCACTCTTCCCTTTTGATCCATGTCAGCATTCCTTATAGAAGTTATTATATCGGCAATAATGTCCCTACCCATGACGAACTCTAGTTATTGGTGCCTCCTCATTTTGATATAATCAACATACTTCTTTTTTGTTTTATTGAATTTTTTTTTTGAAATTTATAAATTATAAAGAATTCTTAGGAATTTAAAGTATATGCATGAGACACAATCTATTTCAGATATTTGAATATTCTATAGAGATAGATAGAAAATTACATATCCTTTTTTCATCTATATCTATCTACTAGTATTATTTAGAAGACTATAAGACTTCGGGTGCTAATGAAACTATTTTAGTAAAATTTAACTGTCTCAATTCCCGAGCAATCGCACCAAAAATCCGAGTTCCTTTTGGATTTCCTTCTTGATCAATGATAACCGCTGCATTGTCATCATATCGTATTATCATGCCGTTGTCACGTTTGAGTTCTTTACACGTGCGTACAATCACAGCTCTAATTACTTCTGATCTTTCTAGAGGCATGTTGGGTACTGCTTCTTTGATTACAGCAACAATAACATCACCAATATGAGCATATCGGTGATTACCAGTTCCTATGATTCGAATACACATCAATTCTTGAGCTCCGCTGTTATCCGCTACATTCAAAAGGGTCTGAGGTTGAATCATATCATTTTTATTTGAATCTCTTATTGAAATGTAAGGGAAAAAAAAAATATTGTCTGTCCAGAGATAAAGATATACGCGGTTTTTTTTTTCATTCTCCATACTTCTTTACTTTTGTTTACTTATCCTGAAACAACAAATTGAGTTCGTATAGGCATTTTGCATGCAGCTATTTTCATAGCTGCTTTGGCTACAGTTTCTGATACTCCACTCATTTCATAAAGTATTCGGCCCGGTTTAACAACGGATACCCAATATTCGGGGGATCCCTTGCCCGAACCCATACGTGTTTCCGTAGGTCTTACTGTAACAGGTTTATCGGGAAAGATACGTATCCATATCTTTCCACCACGACGCACATATCGTGTCATTGCTCTTCGCCCTGCTTCTATTTGTCTAGCTGTGATCCAAGCAGGTTCAAGTGCCTGAAGAGCGTATCTGCCAAAACAAATATGCTTGCCTCGGCAAGATATTCCCTTCATTCTACCTCTATGTTGTTTACGAAATCTGGTTCTTTTGGGGTTATAGTTGATGGTTTTTTCTAAATTCCATCTCTACTGCAGAGCCGGACATGAAAGTTTCTTCTCATCCAGCTCCTCGCGAATGAAATTATTCAATAATCTTACATATACATATGTATTTCATTCTATCAAAAGAATCTACTTATTTTATTATTTTAAATTTTTTTCTTGAATTTGTTACTATTAAATAGGGAGTTATATATATATATATATATATATAACTAGATAACTAGGCATGTTTGTTTATATATAATGCTTCTTTCTTTTATCAATATCAAATTTGCTAAAGTCTTTTACTTTACCTCTATAAAATAGTGCCAAAAGTTATCCAATATATAAAATATAAATATAAATGCAATTTTTAAATTCAAGAAAAAAAAAATAAAGGGTTCGCGGGCGAATATTGACTCTTTGATCCTTCATTTGTAGGGTCAATTCATGACCATTCAGAAGAAATCTATTTTTTCTTGGTTCATTCCGCCATCCTACCCAGTGAATCATTAGGATTTCTTCGTTTTCAATAAAATCCTATGTAGTCACAGGTTCCATCGTTCCTATAGCTTCTCCATTAATGTTTAGGCCTGAACTCTGCAATGGAGCTTCTAACAAAATAGGTTTTTTGTTTCCGAGTAAATCTCCTCAGTTTTTCTTAACTCGAAGCTCAATTCTATTATTCATCTATTTTCTAGTATTTAGATATTTACAGATATTTCTATCTTTTTTTATCTTTGATATCTTCTTTTTATAGCTTATTAGATAGATAATAGACTCTATTATATATATTTAATATTGATTAGATTCTATTTTTTTTTAATTATTTGAATTGAATTTTTTCTATTTTATTTTCTATTTTTTATTTGTATATTTCTTAATTATATTTTAATTTTTTGTAATCGTAGATTTTGTATCTTTCTTTCTTGATGCTTTATCACACTGCCTTTTTTATGTAATTCTTATTCATAAACCATACATATGGGAATCATATATCATTGAGATCTTTATTCTCTCTTTCTATCATCCTTCCTTTTTTTTCCACATCCCCTTTTTGTTTCACAATTCATAATCAGATTTCTTTTTTATGAAAATCATTTTAGTTGCTACAACTATATGATCGATTCAGTCATATAGTGACTTTTTATTGGGATCTCGACAATACGAAGCAATAAGTTGGTTATTAGTTTTGAGCTTATTTAGTTTTAATAGTTACTAAGTTTATAGTGGGGTTAGCCTTTTTTTTTCAATCTCAATTCTAAAGTTTAAAGAAACAACTAACGAGTCACACACTAAGCATAGCAATTCTACTAAATATAAATAGTGTAAATCAAATTTTTATTCAACCTTATAGAATTAGAATTGATAATTTTTCTTTTTTTTTTTTATTCAAAAAAAAGAAGAAAAGAGTTTTGAAATTTTTCTATTGCTGAGCAGAATGGCGAGATAAAGAAAAGTCCATTATTTTTATTTTCTTATTCTTGGTTTACAAATATCCAAATTTTGATGCCTAAGACTCCATAGATAGTTCTAATTGTATGAGAACAGTGATCAATTTTAGCGCGAATTGTTTGTAAGGGAACCCTGCCCTCTCTGATCCATTCGACACGTGCAATCTCTTTTCCGTCGATACGCCCTGCAATTTGCACTTGAATTCCTTTTGTACCTGTTTGTTCAGTTAATTCAATAGCCTTTTTCATTGCCTTTCGAAACGAAACTCTATTTTTTAATTGTAAAGCTATATATTCTGCAAGAATATTAGGCTGTCCATAAGGTTTTTCAATTCTTGTGATAGCAATGTTGAGTCTCTGGTGAAACTCTTTTTGTACATTCATCTGTAATTCTTCGACTCCCCGTGTTCGTCCTTCTATTAATAAATTGGGAAATCCAATATAGATTATGACCTGAATCAAATCTATTCTTTTTTTAATTTTCATATAGGCAATTCCTTCGAAACCAGAGGATATTCTCTTTTTTTTTTTTACTTTTACATAGTTCTTAATAAAATTCCTTATTTTTTCATCTTCTTGTAAACCCATGGAAAAATCCTTTGGTTTTGCGAACCAAAAAGAATGATGACTTTGAGTTGTTCCAAGTCTAAAACCAAGTGGATTTATTTTTTGTCCCATATTTTTCTATTCTTTTTCCATCCATATATATTTTTTTCTTTTAAAACAATCTTTATATGACAAGTGGTTTTTTTTATCAGATAACTACGCCCTCGAGCCCGGGGTTTTAACTTTTTCATAATAGCACCTCCATTGACTTCAGCTTTACTAATAAATAAATCAGCTTCATTCAAACCCATATTATTACTAGCATTTGCTGCTGCAGAATAAACCAATTTTAAAATTGGATACGATGCCCGATAAGGCATTAGTTCCAGTATCATGAGTGTTTCCTCATAAGAACGTCCGCGAATCTGATCAATTACTCTTCGTGCTTTAAAAACAGACATACGTATATGTTGAGCTAACACTTTTGCTTCTTTATCCGATTTCTCCGAATTTTCGTTCTTTATCATAAAAGAAAGTTCTCCCCTGCTAATGAATGATAAGTGCCTAGGTGAAGTATAGTATAAGATAAGTAAGAAAAGTCTAAGTCTTAGTATATTAGTATACTATAAAAGACTATACCTATACTCTTACTATAAGATAAAGACTCTTAAGTTGAAATACTATTAAGATAAGACTTTTCACATGAATACTTAGTAGAACGACTAACGACGAGATTTATTATCGTTTCTCGCATGTCTCACGAAAGTGAGAGTAGGTGCGAATTCTCCCAATTTGTGACCGACCATACGATCTGTTATATAAATAGGTAAATGTTCCTTTCCATTATGAATAGCGATTGTATGGC